GTATTCCTTTTATGCAGAAATGTCCCTTTGGATAATTTACATAATCTCTATTACTAATCCTTTGTGTAATTTGGTGTTTCTAACCATCCACTCATTTTTGCCCAATCGCCTGTTATGGTAATACATGTATGTTAATACATACAAACGAGAGTGAAAACTCCATACAGTCGATCTTGTGAACCCGCTTCAAGCCATGATGTCCAATCAATCAATCTTGGGGTAAAAAGTCTCTACTGCTTATATTTACTTTTGCTTAATCCTGGTACATAGGAAATGAGACTCGATCTTTTTACTGCGAACTTATAAGCTGTTTTTTTTTCACTCATATAACTATCTGATTTACTTCATCAACCCGAACGATGAACCAAAAAATGAAGATATCTATTCAACTCTTTCCTAGAAAAAAAAGGCAAAAGAAAGGAAATAGTAAAAAGTTTATGGCTCAACGAATCGCACGTAGAGATATTGATAACACACATAGAGTTAATGGTATTTCATAACTAATCGATTGAGCAGCAGCTCGTAAACCACCTAAAAAGGAATATTTATTATTTGATCCATATCCTGACATAAGAAGTCCAATGGGAGCAATACTTGAAATGGCGATCCATAAAAAAACACCGATATTGAGATCGGCTAGAACAAGGTGATAACCAAAAGGAATTACTGAATAACTTAGTAGAATTGATATGACCGCTATGGATGGTCCAATACTGAATAAACCAGTATCTCCTCTAGATGGAAGAATATTTTCTTTAAAAAGTAGTTTTGTCCCATCTGCTAGAGCTTGGAGAATTCCCAACGGGCCGGCATATTCAGGTCCAATACGTTGTTGTATCCCTGCTGATATTTCTCTTTCTAACCACACAATTACTAGTACACCTATTGTGATTCCTAATACAAGAGTCAAAATAGGGATAAGCATCCATATGATCCCATAGACCTCTTGTAAGGATTCCAATCGGGAAAAAGAATTGATATTTTGTACTTCTGTTGTATCAATTATCATTTCAACGATCAACTTCTCCCATAATGATATCTATACTACCTAGTATCGTCATAATATCAGCCAATTTCATTCTTTTAACTAACTGAGGAAGAATTTGCAAATTGATAAAACCCGGCGGTCGGATTTTCCATCGCCAAGGAAAAACACTTTGATCTCCTATCAAAAAAATTCCCAACTCTCCCTTCGGTGCTTCGACTCTCACATAAAGTTCTTGTTTCGATAATTCAAAAGTGGGCGAAGGCTTTTTACTAATGAATCGATATTCAAAATCATTCCATTCGGGATCCCTTACTCTATCAAAGGATCGGATTTCTAAATTCTCATAGGGACCCCCTGGAATTCCTTCCAGAGCCTGTTGAATAATTTTTATAGATTCCGTCATTTCACTGATTCGTACTAAATAACGAGCTAGTGAATCTCCTTCTTTTTGCCATTGGACCTCCCAATCAAATTCGTCGTAACACTCATAATGATCAACTTTACGAAGATCCCATTGTATTCCGGAAGCTCGTAGCATTGGTCCTGATAAACCCCAATTTATTGCTTCTTCTCCGCTAATAATGCCTACTCCCTCAACTCGTTCTAAAAAAATAGGATTTCGTGTAATAAGTTTTTGATATTCAGCAATCCCTGTTAAAAAATAATCACAGAAATCCAAACATTTATCTATCCAGCCATGAGGTAGATCAACAGCCACTCCTCCGATACGAAAATAATTATGCATCATTCTCATACCAGTGGCAGCTTCGAATAAATCATATACTAATTCTCTTTCTTTGAAAATATAGAAGAAAGGGGTCTGTGCACCAATATCTGCCATAAAAGGACCAAGCCATAACAAATGAGAAGCTATACGACTCAGCTCCAACATAATTACTCTGATATAGCTGGCTCTTTTCGGTACTTGAATATTTCCTAATTGCTCTGGTGCATTTACGGTTATTGCTTCTGTGAACATAGTAGCTAAATAATCCCAACGTGTTACATAAGGCAGATATTGTATAATTGTTCGGTTTTCCGCAATTTTTTCCATTCCTCTGTGTAAATAACCCAATATTGGTTCACAGTCAATAACATCTTCACCATCTAGAGTAATAATGAGTCGAAGAACACCATGCATTGATGGGTGGTGAGGACCCATATTTACTATCATGAGGTCTTTTCTTGTCGCTGGTACATTCATAGGTTTTTCCCCGATTCATTCTTCCATGAATTGCTGAAAACAAAAAAAAATTCATCAAAATTCAAGATCTAATAAATCAAATAATTAAAGTTCTTCAAATTAGTGAGTTTTTAGTTCCCGAATATCTAACCGACCAATTAATTCTTTATAACGTACTCTATTTTTTTTTGACAAATAGGCCAGTAGTCGTTGACGTTTTCCCAGAATTTTACGTAGACCTCTCTGAGATAAATAGTCTTTTCTGTGCAATTCCAAATGCGAAGTGAGCCTTCGTATCTTATTGGTGAAACTGAATACTTGAAATTCAACAGACCCCCGGTTTTCCTCTTTTTCTTCTTGCAAAAAAACTGAAATGAATGAATTTTTTACCATAAAACGAAAATTTCTCCCCCGTTTAATTTTCTTGTTTAAAGATATTAATTTTACCTATCAGAAATAATAAATAATAATGCCAACCATTTTAATCGGGTATACTTAATTTAATTATGGACTCCTAATTTTATCAAATTCAATCTTTTTTTTTTCAAATAAAATGATCCATCCAACTTTCAATTTGATTTGTATAAAAATACAAAGGGACGGCACTCATAAAAGATAATAAGTTAGAACTCAAATTGAAAATGAAAATAAGAAGATTCTGTTGAGTTATTTATAGATCTACTTGATACGTCATTGAATTAGTATCATGTATCAGAATGGAATGTAAGACAACACATGTGTGTATCTGTTTGCTTTGATATATCAGAAATGCTACAGGATATATAGCAAAAATGTACCATCATCGAATTTTGAATTTAATTGTAGATTGTAGTGTGGATACATTTTAATTAAATTGCGGATACATATGTATCCTTACCATACCGAAACGACTGCCATTAGTGGTATCAAACCAATAGCGATTCATACAAGCTAAATCTTCTAATCGATAAGTGGGCCAAAGAAAGAACTTTAATTTTATTAATTTATTTTTATCTATATCAAGATTTGTGCTTTTATCCAAAAATTGACCACAGTTTTTTACGTTCTTACTATCGCAAAATACCGGATTTCTATCCTGACCGTTTCCATTTCTTGAATTGAAACAAATTAGAATTCTAAACTCTCTACGACGTCTAGGTGATAAAATATTTTCAGGAACGAGCAAAGCATAATGATTTTTGTCTCTATTTTCAGTTCTTTTTTGATGTCTTGCAATGGATTTATCAAAATTATTTTGATCAACATATTCTTTTTCTTGGTATCTTTGATTAGTTTGGTCTTTACTCTTATGAACCAATGAAATACTTATGGTTTGATACATAATAAATTGTCCATCATTTTTGACAGACAGACGAACCGGTTCGATAATAAATATCCCCTTTTTCATCAATTCTGTAAGAGTTAAATCTTTCTGAATCAGCATTATATCCAGACTCATTTCTCCCCGTTCAATAGAGGATATAGCAATTTCTCTTGGGTTTATCAGTCTAAGCAGCAGACAATATACCTTGATATTATTGATCATTCTTTGATTTAAAGAATCATCCCATCTCAATTGAAAAAGCAAATACTTTTTTAGAAATAAATCGAGTTCTGCTTCTGTATTGCTTTTATATTGCTTTTTCTTTCTACGTTTTTTTATGCCTGATCTTACCGCATAATCTTCTTCAACATCTTTTTTTTTGTTTGAAAGAATTGATCCGCTATTCCTTCGGTTTTCTGGATCTGATCCAAGATTCCCTTGGGCTGGAGATTCTTTTTTTTTTTTCTTTCCATTTTCTAATTCAAGATATTTTTTTTTATTCGATGATACAAAAAGATCCTTTTTTTGATTTTCATTGATGTTTTTATTTGCACTAATATTTGCATTTCCATTAAAATTAAAAAGAAGTAATTTGATGGGTATGGCCCAGGGTTGAATTTTATATGAATTATAAAGTAGCGCAAATTCCGGGAAGAACCAAAGTTGAAGATTCGATATGGGACGATTTAGTATTTCTTCATTCATTCCCATCCAATCAAACCTTTTTTTTTTTGAGGGGTTGATTTCTTGATGAATCGTGAGATAAAAAAGACCTTTCTTATTATTACTAGTTTTAGTCTTTTTATTACTGTTGGTATCGATCCAGGCCTCAATATCGACCTTCTTTTTAAGACAAAAATGGAGAATTTTCCAATCCAAATATTTTCTATCCGGATTTTTCTCCATATCCATAATACCATCTTTTCCTAGATAATTATTGATAAGGATACCTCCCATCCCATCAAATAATTTTTGTTTATGTGTGTTGTAATTATAAGAAATCTCTTGGTTATTGTTTACTTGTAATGGTGATACATAAATATATGAGTTCTTCTTATCTTCATAATTAATAGATTTAGATGATAAGAGATCATACCTATAGTGTTTTTTAAAATTTTCTTTTTCATAATGAATTACTTGGTCTTTTTCATAAGAATCCCATTTGTTTAAATCTTTATTTTGGGCCCTCCAACCTTGATTAACTCTATTTCGCCATTTTTGTGGTACTAATCTAGACCATCTAATCTTTGAGAAATTATATTGATAATGACCCCTTAACCAACTTTTCCATTGATTCATTCCAGAATTCCGAAGTTTCTTATGTTTTAATTCGGAATGCAATATTCCTTGTGCTCCAAAATAATCCTTTATTTCATTTTTAAGAAAAAGAGATGTTCCGTGATATTGAAGGATAGATCTTAATTTATCCAAGCTAATAACTTGGGTTTGTGATAATTTGTAAAATACATATGCTTGTGACAAAGAGGATAAGTTCTGTGAATTCTTATTAATATTTCTAATATTAGAAATATTATAAAGGGACTTTATAAAGTAAATTGTATTTTGATTTGTTTTATCAATCCTTTCTTCATTGGCTTCAATATTGTAAATGTATTTATCAAATTTTTTTTTTGTTGATTCAAGAAAAAGTTGTGTATTGATCCGAGGAATATTAATTATACATAAGAAGATATCTATATATATCCTTTCAACGAAAAATTTGATAAAAAAATATGATTTACGGATTAATCGAATATTTCTTCTTTTTAACATCTGCCAAAAAATTGGGGCAGATTCTAATCTTTTAGCATTATGGATTTCTGGAGTTAGAAATTTGCTTTTCTTTTCTTTTGTAATTTTTCCTATTTGAGTTCTGATTAGGCTTGTTCTATCAGTTAGATCTTTGATTTTTTTTTCTGTCAGTGAATAATTTGTCCAATCGATAGATTGAATTTGACTGGACGATTCATAAATCATACTATTGCTGATTATTGAATCTTTTTCTTTTTTAGTTTCACTCGATTCATATATTTCTCTCAATCCAAATAATATAATTGGATTGAGTTTTGATAGTTCTTTTATTATTCTTTGTATAAGGAGAATTTTTTTGATAATCCATTTTTTTATTTCTTTTGGGACTATTAGAAAGAAATTTGTTCTTTCTTTAAAAACTCTTAGAGCTAGAAAACAATTCCTTTTCCATTTTAGAATTGTTTTTCCGAGCTCTTGAAAAATGGGTTCAAAAAAGGAGGGTCTTTTTCGGGGAGAACCAAAAGGCAGTTCAGCTTCCATTCCCCAAACTGTTAAAAAACAAAAATCATCTTTTTTCCCTTTCTTTTTCATTAGATCTCTATAAGAAGAGGCTAGCTTAGATCTGTGCCAAGGTTTCAGACAGAAAGGAAATAGTATCTTTATTTGAATACCATCTGTTAACCAGTTTTTCGGAAATTCTGTTTCTGATAATTGAACACCATTATAGGTGCATTTAACATGCATTTCCCTCTTCCAATCCTTTAAATCCTCGGACCACTCGGGAAATTGAAATAATAGCATACGACCAATATTTTTAGCTATTATTAATGACGGTAATATAATAGATTTTCTAAGAATTGATTGTGTTACTAAGACTGAACCTCTTATTACTTGAGCAAATATAATGGTATCCCAGGCTTCGGCTATTTCTATTCGCACTTTCTCTTCTATTTTGTCCTTTTCTCTTTTGTTCGCCTCTTTTTTCTCTTTTTCTTTTGTATCTTCCTCCGCATAATCCGAAATTTTGAATTCTGTGTTTTTACCCATTGTATTTATGAAAATTAGTTTCATAAGTTCGGAGATATCAAATGAAAAAAGGGGGGGGTTGTCTATTCTGTCCAAAAAAAGTGGGGAATGTACATTTGCTTGAAACAGTTCCCAAATAGCTAGTTTACGTCTTTGAGCGCGCATGGAGCCTTTTATTATGTCTCGACGAAAATCCGATTGTTGAGAATAACGTATTAAAGCCACTTCGTCCGCTTGATCAGAATTCTTAGTATCCGTGGTAGTAGTATAAGTATCGGGATTCTGCTGGTTATCAGTAAAAATGACTACACGTTTAGCTTTTCTTGAACGAATCTGGTGATCTTGCGCCTCGTCTTCTTCATTTTCTCTCTCTTGTTGTTCTAAATCGTCGATTAATTTGTATGACCATCGGGGGATTTTTTTACTGATTTCGTTTATTTCTATTCCAAGATCCTTTTTTCTAATTTTTTGATCTTTTGAATAAATTCGTTTTTGTTCTTCGTCTGGAAATAAAGAAAGTCCTTTCAAATTGAAATCCAATGGCGATTCTCCAGCAAATTCACTAATTAAGCTCAAGAAATTATCAACGGAAATTGGTAATGATTTTCTATCAAATGCATTTATTTTTTGTTGAAATTCTCGATCTCCATAATCAGTAGCAAGAAGGATACCGTGGATCTTATTTAGCCAGAGAGTTCCGATGGAATTTCCAATGGAAGTTTCATTTATGATTGAAGGTGCAAAAATAAATTTGATTGTTCCACGATAAGGCCCGTTCAAGAAAGGATCATATTTTTTAGGTAAGTATTCTTTTTTAGTTTCATCATTACATAATCTAGTCTTTTTTTCGAGTACATCCAGAGGAAGAGATCCCTTGTCTAGAGCCTCTATTCTACTTATAAACTCGTTGCTTAGGTTGTTTTCGTTTTGTTCATTGGTATAAACCCACTGATTATACAGTTCATAAGAGGAAGGGTTTTCCGTTGTGTACAAAGACATCTTTCTTTGTATCATTTCTAAAAAAGTTGACAAACTAGGTGGAGACGTAAAAGATATTCTTTGTTTTCCATCACTTCGACATGTGTAAAAAAAATATTGTGACATTTCATTTCTTACAGCATTTTCAAATCGATCATTTTTTATATACCGCAATGGACGAGTCCATCGTTTATAGTCGAAAAGACGGGTCACCAGAGGTTTTTCAAACCAGAAGAAAGGATCTTCTTTTTCTTTGTTTTTAAGTATTTC